AAGACTTTTATGTTTGAATTAGAATTAAAAAAATAAAATAGTATCAAGAAATTTGAAAAACTATTACTTAGGGTTATGTAATTTTTATTCAATGGAATACGCAATTATAGAAGCCAGTGGTCGTCAATTTTGGGTAGAACCTAAAAAATTTATTGAGTTTAATAGATTGATTCTTAACTAATTAAAGTTGATAATACACTTAATAATGTTTTTTTAGTAAAAACCTCAAGTAATATTATTATTACTAAGGCAACCATTGCTACACGACCATTTAAAACTTCACTAACTAAGTAAAAACCCCATCTAGAGTCGTAATCATTAGATTCTTTAAAATTATTGTTCATAGAAAATTAATATCGGGATTGTATAAAAAATTGCCATTAAAATTATGATAATTATAATAACACGTTTCTTATAATTTCTAAAAACAACCCCCCTAAAACAACTTTTCGCAGAGTATTAAAAATTGACACAATTTATATATTGAATCTATAATTAATGTAGGTAAGATTATTAAATAGTTTTTAGGTTTTTTTTCCTTAAGTTCTTATTAAATAATAAAAATAAATTAATATAAATGTTATGACAGACACCTTAATGTTAATGGTAGTAGCGTCATTCGAATGGCCGTCACTTAATCCAAATGATTATACAAGAGCAGAAATGTTAAATCTTTTGGTGACAGCCATGATAGCAGGACTAAGGCAGTATTATTGGATTTTAACTTTACGCTTATCAATACAATGGTTCCCAAATATTAATCCTTATATTCACCCAATGTACTCATTATTACACGCAACAGATTTTTTCTTAAAAGAATTTGATGACATAGTACCTACTGTACTAGGTATGGATATGTCTTCTATGTGTGCATTTATCTTCCTTGAGTGGATTATACGAACATTAGAGTCTATTACTTTTACAGAACCTCCCATTTTTTAGAAAGGGAAATTAGATATATTATAATAAAACTTATATTAAAAATGTTAAAAATAAGATTTAAACGTGGTGGCCGTAAAAAACAACCTTTTTATAGAATTGTCGTAATGGACGTTAGAACAAAAAGAGATGGAAAAGTATTAGAGGAATTAGGTTTTTATAACCCAATGGATAAAACTTTTCATATTAATCGTGAGCGAACAATTCTTAGATTAGCTAATGGTGTTCAACCTACAGAAGTTGTCAAAAATCTATTAAGAAAGTCTTCTGGGTTTTAAAATAAAATATAGGTAATTTATTGATGTTAAATAAGAGTGTCTACGTATTCAAGATTATTTGGAGCAAAAACTATTTAGGGTTAGCTGTGGATAAAAAACTCCAAAATAATCGTACATTACCCATCACTACATTTTTTTTTTGGCCCAGAGAGAATGGGTGGCAATTATTAAAAGAAGAATTATCCTATAAGCCTTGGATGTCAAAAGATGATTCGATTGATATATTAAATGCTTATACTGAGATTATAAATTATTGGTTATTAAATGTTAACGAAGTAGAGAGTATAACAAAGTTAATAAGAGATAGCTCAAAATTGAAGTTTGAACTTTTGGCTAAATTTTAATTTAAAAAAAGAAAAATAGTCTATAGAATTTAATAAAAAATTTATTAAACCCTATAAACTATTTTTATGAATAAAAATATCCCTGTTTAAATTTTATATCAGGTTTTAGTAAATGAGAAATAAAAATAGAAAAACCCTACAAATTCTTTTTTTAATTAAAGATTTGGATCCCATTTTTTTCGAATTTTTAATAAATAACATAGAATACCCTAATACAAAACTTACATTTACTAAAGATAAAACCCTTAAAATTTCTGATATAAATATTATATTCTTTTTTATTTATTGTAATCTATTTTCGACCAAACAATTAAATATACAACTACAAAAAAAAATAATCGGTGATAGAGCAAAAAATAATTTATTGTACTACATAAATAAAGGTAAACGAAGAGTAATTGGAAAAGCTTTAAATAAAAACTTAAAACAGCAACTTCAAAAAAGCTTTTTTTTAAGTATTAACCAAACAAAGTACAATGAGATGATTTCTTCACAAATTTTAATTTCTGTTGAGACATTAAAGCGTTTTAATTTAATTTAACCAAAATAAAAAATAACTGGGGTAGGAGGATTCGAACCTACGAATGGCGGAGTCAAAGTCCACTGCCTTACCACTTGGCTATACCCCAAAAAGTATCCATAAATCTAATATATAAGTTATAATATTCTCTGAGCTAGGAGGGATTCGAACCCCCGACACCGTGGTTCGTAGCCACGCGCTCTAGTCCACTGAGCTACAAGCCCTATATGAATATAATATCTTACTTTACTATTTCATAATATAACAAACAATTTTTAATCCCGCTATTTATAATTCTTTTAAGTTTATTAGTAAATTGATTTAAATTTAAAAACATCAATACAATTAAAATGGTACGTTATAGAGGCCCGCGTTTAAAAATTATTAAAAGATTTGGTGACTTACCAGGTTTAACGAGAAAAGTAGTACTAAAAAAGCAGAATGCACAAGGAAAAGAGACAAATGATCAGAAAACTTCAAAAGCCTCGGCTTATAAAATTAGATTGAATGAAAAACAAAAATTACGTTATAATTATGGGATAACTGAATCGCAATTATTAAGGTATGTTAAGGAAGCAAGACGAAGAAAAGGTCTAACAGGTTTTTTATTAATGCAACTTCTAGAAATGAGACTAGATAATATTATTTTCCGTTTAGGATTAGCTCCAACAATTCCTGCTGCAAGACAAATTGTTAACCATGGGCATGTATTAATAAATAAAAAAAGAGTTAATATACCTAGTTTTCAATGTCGACCAAATGATTCTATTAGTTTTTCTACAAAACCTAAAACAATTGCGTTAATTAAATCGAATTTGAATCAAGGAGAAAATGGAACTTCAAATGACAATGTTTTAAATAGTCATTTAGAATTCGACCAAAAGTTATTAACAGGTAAAATTCTAAATTTAGTAAAACGTAAAGATCTTAGATTTAAAATCAATGATATGCTTGTTATTGAATATTATTCAAGACTTGCTTAAAAATAAATAGATATAATTTTAAAGAGAGGTTTATCCTCTCTTTTTTTTCCTTTTATGATTTTTCCTAGACCTAGTTTAATTTTTTTGCTTCTTCTTCTTTATCTATAACTAAACCTTCTATTGTTGTTGAAAGTTTTCTTGATAAAGCCATTTCACTATTTGATTTTGAAGGTTCAACCATAGGGTAACAATTTTCATCTTCTAGAACGTTACATTCAAGTAGAACAGGTTCAGGCCCTTCTAAAGTATCACGTAATGTGGGCCATATTTCCGATTGGCGTTCAGTATACATACTTTTAATACCATAAGCATTTGCAAGTACATCGAATTTTGGTGCTCCTTCTACCATATTAGAGTGAGAATATCGGCTTTCGTAAAATGTCTCTTGCCATTGACGTACCATTCCTTGCCAATGATTATTAATAATAATAATTTTAATCCTTAATTTATATTTAGAAATTGTCCCTAATTCTTGTAAATTCATTTGAAAACTAGAATCACCAGTAATACAAATAATATCTTCTTTTGGGTAAGCTACAGCCGCACCAATGGCAGCAGGCAACCCAAACCCCATCGTACCTAAACCAGCACTAGATAACCATTTACGTCGTTTACATTTTGTATATTGTGCAGCCCACATTTGGTGTTGTCCAACATCTGTAGTAATTATTGCATAAGGTCTAATATCTGTTAATGTTTTAATAACAGTTTGCGGCAATAAAACATCATCAACCGTTTTAGGCAATAAGGAATAATCTCCAGGAATTGGTAGTAATGGAAATTCCTGCTTCCACTCTATAGTCTTTTTATACCATTTTTTAAATTCTTTACGAAGAGGTTTTTTCAGCCATCTATGCTCTGGTCGATCCATCAATAATAGAAACTTCGTTAAGATTTTTTTAATATCACCTACAATACCAATACCAACATTTTTATTTTTACCAATTTCTGCTTCATCGACATCAATATGGATAATAAAAGCTTTGCAAGCAAAATCTTGTAATTTCCCAGTAACTCTATCATCAAACCTAGCACCAACTGCAATTAATAGATCGCAATTTGCTACTGAAAAATTGGCGTATACAGTCCCGTGCATACCTAGCATACCCAAAGATAATCTATTATTTTCATTGAACGCTCCTTTTCCTGTTAAGGTTGTTGTTACAGGGATTTGATAGCGATAAGCAAACCGAGCTAACTGACGTCCTGCTTGAGAGCTTACAACCCCACCACCAATGTATAATAAAGGCCTTGAAGATTCTGAAAGCCTCTGTAGAGCCATTCTTATTTTGTCAGTTTGATTCTTAAATTTATACCTCCAACCTAAAACCTTATGTACAGTTGTTGCATAGCATGGGATAAATCTTTTTATTTTTTCTAAACCTACATTTTTTGGTATATCAATTAAAACTGGACCAGGTCTTCCATTTTGAGAGACATATATTGCTTCTGTAAGAATTTGAGACATAAACCTAGATTCCAAAACAACATAAGAATGTTTAACTAAAGATAATGTTATTCCATAAATATCAATCTCTTGAAAAGCATCAGTCCCAAGGAATTGAGTTCCTACTTGTCCAGTCAAAACTATCATGGGGATTGAATCTAAGTAAGCAGTTGCAATACCAGTAACTAAATTAGTTGCACCTGGACCTGATGTAGCAAAACAAACACCAACTTGGCCACTAGATCTACTAAAACCATCTGCAGCATGGGTTGCAGCTTGTTCATGCCTTACAAGATAATGTTTAATAAATTTCTTGTCTTCCCAAAAAAATAATTCATCATAGATAGGTAATATTGCTCCTCCAGGATATCCAAAAACTGAATGGATTTCACTACGGACTAATGTATCAAAAAGAGCAAATGCTCCAGTATGAATATATAAACTTTTCTCTTCAATTTCTTTTATATCTTTAAAAAGATCAATTTTTTTTCTATTTTTCTTTTCGCCAATACTTGAACTTTGATTATAATAACTTTTTTCAGGTGTTTGTTGTAGCTGAATTGACTTAAACCTTTGGTTACGACCTAATTCTCCACGGCGTGAACTACGTCTTTTAAAATAATCCTTCTTGGAATATTTCATTTGGGTATTGCGGAAAGGACTTTTAGAAAAATAATATATTTGTTGTTCTACTTTTTGTGTTGGTTCTAGTTCTTTTGATTTTAATTCTGGCTCAGGGTTTTCCCCATAGTAGGGCATTAAGTTAAAAAATTGTTGAGTTGTCATAAATTAATTATTTTTAAATATAATAATAAAGTAAGTGTAATAAAGTAATTTACTCTATACTAAGCATTTGTTTTAAAATGTAAAATAGAGTAATTAAAATACTTATTAATAAAAAAAAAATTATTTTCTTATCATTAAACTTTTTCAATTGTTCAATAATAGGTGTTAATAATATTAAAATTAATCCCAGCATTGAAGATATAAAAAATCTTGGATAACGTAATAAATTATCCCAAAAAACCATTTATTAGCCTTTTTATTTATTTATTTATTTTATTGACACTCTTCTTAATAAAAATTCTATTATGAAACCAAGACGGTTAAAAAAGTACCCATTTAGTTTAGCAAAAATAAGAATTATAAAACAAATTAATTCTCTAATATGAATATATGAATACAATTGTATTAGAGACCCAATTTGTTTTACTCTAGTATATAGCTTATAATGTATAATAAAAATTGATATTCCTATTGAATTCTACAAATGGTTATATATTATTATACTATAACCCTATGTGATATCTGACACAAGTCTTAAAAATTTACAAAAAAATAACATATTTATGACACTACTTATTCTTGGAGGAACCGGAACGTTAGGCCGACAAATTGTTAGGAAAGCTTTAGAGAATGGCTTTCAAGTTCGTTGTATTGTTCGTAATAAAAGAGCCGCGAATTTTTTAAAAGAATGGGGAGCTGAATTAGTTTATGGCGACTTAACAATCCCAGAAACTTTACCACTTTCCTTTCAAGGTGTGACAGCTATAATTGATGCATCGACTACAAAAGCTGAAGATAATACTGAATTAATACATGTAGACTGGTATGGTAAATTAATTGTAATAGAATTATCAAAATATGCTCAATTAAAACGTTTTATATTCTTATCAATTTTGAATTCGGAGAAGTATCCTTATATAACTTTAATGCAAATGAAATATAGGATAGAAAAGTTTATAAAAAGTTCAACTATACCTTTTACTATTTTTAAATATGCTGGCTTTTTCCAAGGACTTATCTACCAATATGCAATACCAATTTTGGAGCAAAAATCTATTTTAGTTACATTAGAATCAGCAAGAATTGCTTATATAGATACTCAAGATGCTGCATTTTTTTGTATAAAAAGTTTATCCATTAAGGAAACAGAAAATAAAATATTTGCTACTGGAAGTTCTCAAGCTTGGAAATCAGAGGAAATTATTGAACTTTGTGAAAAATTATCTGGGCAAAAGGCAAAAACTCAAACAGTTCCTGTATTACTTTTAAAAGTTTTTAGACAAATCACAGGGTTTTTTGAGTGGAGTCTTAAAATTAGTGATCGTTTAGCATTTATTGAAGTAATAAATAATACTCAAAGTTTTACATCTTCAATCCAAGATACATATAATTCATTAGATATTAATAAAAAAGAAGTATTAGAATTAGATTTTTATTTCCGAGAATACTTTGAAATGATGCTTACACTTTTAGAAAAATTAAATGCTGGTCAAATAAAAAAAAATCAAACTTCTATCATTTAACAACATTTAACAAAGAAAATATGAATCATGCTATTTTTGTTGTAAAAGTTATTGAAAAGCCAGTCCATTTAATTTATAAGGAATACCAATATATGGAAATAAAAGTAAAATTTCCAGCTCCTCGAAAAAAAAATTCTATAAATGAATTGACACTTTTGCTTTGGGGTAATTATAAAGGTGATTTTGTAAAATATTATAAAACACAAGATTATTTAATAATTGAAGGGACACTTACATCAAAGGGTTATGCTAATGAGGAAAATGAGATAAATGAGACAAAAATTATTGTTAAAAAACTTTACCCATTTTTATTAATATAAAAATGGCTAAAATCTTTTAACATTTATAATTCTAATGTTGAACAATAATTAAAGTTGAGTATAGAAAACTTAATAAATTTTCTTATCCTTAAGTTTAATTATTGTTATAAGAGACAAAAATTGGATTAATCAATTGGACGCATTGAAAGTACAGCCTCTGTTTGTCGGTTTATACCTTTTTCAAAACCTGCAGCAGCAGCTCTTGAACGACCAGAATGCCACCAATGACCAACTAATAAGAAGAAACCTAAGAAAAAGTGAGATGTTGTTAACCAAGAACGAGGTGATACATAGTTTACAGAATTTATTTCAGTAGCTACACCACCAACAGAATTTAAAGATCCTAATGGAGCATGAGTCATATATTCTGCTGCTCGACGTTCTTGCCAAGGTTGGATATCATTTCTGATTTTATTAATATCTAAACCATTAGGACCACGTAAAGGTTCTACCCATGGAGCACGTAAATCCCAGAAACGCATTGTTTCACCACCAAATATGATCTCACCACTAGGTGATCTCATTAAATATTTTCCTAAACCAGTAGGTCCTTGTGCAGAAGCAATATTTGCACCTAATCGTTGATCTCGCACTAAGAAAGTAAATGCTTGTGCTTGAGAAGCTTCTGGACCAGTAGGACCAAAGAATTCACTTGGGTAAGCAGTATTGTTATACCATACAAAAATAGAAGCAGTTATACCCATAATAGATAAAGCAGCTAAACTATAAGATAAATAAGCTTCCCCAGACCAAACAAATGCTCTACGTGCCCAAGCAAATGGCTTGGTTACTATATGGAATACACCACCAATAACACAAAGCGCACCTACCCATATATGACCACCTACAAGATCTTCCATATTATCAATTGAAGTAATCCAACCATCACCACCAAATGGTGATCTAAATACATATCCAAAAATAATAAAAGGATTTATAGTTGGGTTATCAATAAATCTAACATCTCCACCACCAGGTGCCCATGTATCATATAATCCATAGCTAAATAGATTACCTGGCATAGCTCGGAAAGCAAATAGTAAAGCACCTAAACCAAGAAAGATTAAATGGATTCCTAAAATAGATGTCATTTTATTTTTATCACGCCAATCGTAACCGAAAAACGGGAATGATTCTTCTAGTGTGTCTGGACCAATTAATGAATGGTAAATACCACCAAAACCTAGTACAGCTGAAGAAACTAAATGTACAACTCCAACCACAAAGTACGGGTAAGTGCTTACAATTTCTCCACCAGGGCCTACACCCCAACCTAAAGTTGCTAAATGAGGGATTAAAATAAAACCTTGTTCGTATAATGGTTTTTCAGGAATGAAATGAGAAACTTCAAATAACGTCATCGCCCCTGTCCAAAAAACCATGATACCTGCATGGGCTACATGTGCACCTAATAATTTACCAGATACGTTAATAAGACGAGCATTACCAGACCACCAAGCAAAACCTGTAGATTCAATGTCTCTACCTGCTACAATATTAAAGGGCGTTTCCACGTGGTAGAACCTCCTCAGGGAATACAAAGTTTTCATGTGGCTGATCTTGTGCAGCCATCCAAGCACGGATACCTTCGTTTAATAAAATATTTTTAGTATAGAATGTTTCAAATTCTGGATCTTCAGCAGCACGAAGTTCTTGTGATACAAAATCGTAAGCTCGTAAATTAAGAGCAAGTCCTACAATCCCGATAGCGCTTGTCCATAAACCTGTTACAGGTACAAAAAGCATAAAGAAATGTAACCAACGCTTGTTTGAAAAAGCTACTCCAAAAATTTGTGACCAAAAACGGTTTGCTGTTACCATAGAATAAGTTTCTTCTGATTGTGTTGGTGTAAATGCACGGAAAGTATTCGCAGCATCTCCATCCTCAAATAGAGTATTTTCTACAGTAGCACCATGGATAGCACATAATAATGCTCCACCTAGGATACCAGCTACACCCATCATATGGAATGGATTTAATGTCCAGTTATGGAACCCTTGTAAAAATAATAAAAAACGGAATATCGCTGCTACCCCAAAACTTGGAGCAAAAAACCAACTCGCTTGTCCTAATGGATATAATAAGAAAACAGAAACAAAAATTGAAATCGGTCCAGAAAAAGCTATGGCGTTATAAGGACGAATCCCAACTAAACGAGCAATTTCAAACTGACGTAAGCAAAATCCAATTAGTCCGAATGATCCGTGTAATGCGATAAAAGCCCACAGACCACCAATTTGGAACCAACGTGTGAAATTACCCTGAGCTTCTGGTCCCCATAAAAGTAAAAGGGAATGCCCCATACTATTAGATGGTGTTGAAACTGCTGCAGTTAAAAAATTACAACCTTCTAAATATGAAGTTGCTAATCCATGTGTATACCATGAAGTAACAAAAGTTGTTCCAGTAAACCAGCCCCCAAGTGCTAAATAAGAACAAGGAAATAGAAGTAACCCTGACCAACCTACAAAAACAAAACGATCTCTTTTTAACCAGTCATCTACAAGGTCAAATAACCCACTACGCTCTGTTTGTCCAATTGCAATACTCATACGTTAATTACTAAGTATTAACTGCAAGGAATAATAAAGTAGATAATAGAAAAATTTTAAATAAAATGATTAATATCAGACTTGCCTAATCAGCTAATTTATTTTTGTTCTTATAATTGCTAAGATAAGATATCTATCTAAATAATATTTCTTATTTATCAAATATTGTCTAACTTTTCTCTACTCTAATCTAAGGAATAAATTGAAAAATTTAATAAACTAATAATTAAAGAAGCTCCCCAGGTAGGATTTGAACCTACGACCAATCGGTTAACAGCCGATTGCTCTACCACTGAGCTACTGAGGAATTATATTTATTGTAATTACCGATTCATTATACATTCTATTTACTTAATTGATGTTGGTTTTAAAGTAGAATAAATTAAAACTATATTAATTAAGTCTTTTTTATTTAAATTTATCTGAAAACTTTTTTAAAAAATAGGCTGTAATTTTATCTTTTGATATTTGGTTAAATCTTTCATTTTAAAGATTTAACTAAATACCAATAATTATTACTATATATAATTGTGTTTTGACAATCTTTTAAAGGTTTTTAATTCATGACAGGCTTTAACCAGTCGTAACCTTTTTCTTCCAATAAATTTGCTAGACTGGCATCACCTGTTTTAATGATTTGTCCATCTTGCATAACATGAATAAAGTCCGGTCTTATATATTCTAATAATCTTTTATAATGGGTAATCAGAATAACACTTTTACTTTTATTTTCCATTAATGTATTAATTGTTTCAGAGATAGATTTCAATGCATCAATATCTAGACCTGAATCTGTCTCATCAAGAATCCCTAATTTTGAGTCTAATAAAGCAAATTGTAAAATTTCATTTCGTTTTTTCTCTCCCCCTGAAAACCCTTCATTAACATTCCTAGAAATAAAGCTTTCGTCTAATTTAACCATTTTTAATTTTTCTCTTAACAATTCATAAAAAAATAAGGGGTTTACTTTTGGTAAATTCATTGCTACTTGTTTTGCATTATAAATTGCTTGAAGAAATTCTTGATTATCTACGCCCGCTATCTCTACTGGATACTGGAATGCTAAAAATAAACCTAAATGAGAACGTAAATCTGGGTCCAATTCACAAATATTTTCTCCTTGAAATAAAATTTCTCCTTCTGTGACTTCATAAGATGGGTGACCGGCAATTACTTTTGAAAGAGTACTCTTCCCAGAACCATTTGTTCCCATTATAGCATGTATTTCTCCTTCAAAAATAGATAGATTAACTCCTTTTAAAATTTTATTATCATCAATACTCGCATGTAAATTTTTAATTTCTAAAAGTGGGACTTTATTATTCTGGCTCATCCTACGCTCCCTTCTAATTTTATACGTAATAAATGCTCAACTTCTGAAGCAAACTCAATAGGTAACTCATCAAAAACAACTTTACAAAAACCAGTTAATATTAAGGTAACGGCATCTTCCGCATTAATACCTCGCTGCAATAAATAAAAAAGCTGTTCTTCCCCAACTTTTGAAGTGGAAGCTTCATGCTCTATTTTAGAAGTTGAGTTTTGTACTTGTATGTAAGGAAAAGTATTTGCTTGAGCATCGGCACCAAATAAAAGCGAATCGCATTGAGAAAAATTTCTACTATTTAAAGCTTTTGTACCGATTTTAACTAACCCACGATAACTATTTTTTGAAAAACCGCCAGATATTCCTTTCGAAATTATTTGGCTTTTTGTATTAGAACCAACATGGATCATTTTAGTACCTGTATCAGCTTGCTGCATATTAGTTGTTAAAGCTACTGAATAAAACTCTCCTTGGGATTTATTACCAATTAAAACACAACTAGGGTATTTCCAAGTAATAGCAGATCCTGTTTCAACTTGTGTCCAGGATATTTTCGAGTTTTCTCCTATGCATAAACCACGTTTGGTTACAAAATTATAAATTCCACCGATTCCATTTTTATCACCTGTATACCAATTTTGTACCGTTGAGTATTTTATTTCTGCATTTTTTAACGCAATTAACTCTACAATAGCTGCATGTAATTGATTAGTATCATATTGTGGAGCTGTACATCCTTCAAGATAACTAACGTAACTTCCTTCTTCTGCTACGATTAGCGTACGTTCAAATTGTCCCGCTTCTTTATTATTGATACGAAAATACGTTGATAATTCTAAAGGGCATTTTAAATTTTTTGGAATATAACAAAATGACCCATCTGTAAATACAGCCGAATTTAATGCAGCAAAAAAATTATCCCCAGAAGGTACTACAGTACCTAAAAACTGTTTTATTAAATGGGGGTAAACTTTAATAGCTTCTGAGATAGGACAAAAAATAACCCCATATTTTTCTAATTCTTCTTTAAATGTCGTTCCAATTGAGATACTATCAAAAACTGCGTCTACTGCAACGTTTGATAAACGTTTTTGTTCGTTTAATGATATTCCTAATTTATCAAAAGTATCCCTTATTTCTGGGTCAACTTCATCTAAATTAGCTAAGGTTTTTTTTGTTTTTGGTGCAGAATAATAAACGATTTTTTGGTAGTCCATTTCCAAAAAATCTAATTTAGCCCAACCTGGACTTTTCATTTTTCGCCATTTTTTTAATGCCCCTGTTCGGAAGTGGAACATATAATCGGGTTCATTATTTTTTTTAATAATATTTCTGATTATATTTTCATTTAAACCTGGTGGAAGCGTTTCAGTTTCAATATCAGTAGAAAACCCATATTTATATGGTTGATTTACAAGTTGTTGCAATGTAGCATTTGTTTCATTCATATTTGTCACTCCAAAAATTAAATATAGATAAGATTATTTATTTATTATAACTTTTTTTAAACTTAAAAAAACGTTTATATAATTTTTATTGGTTAAGAAAAACTAGTACTTTAAAATTACTATCAAATTTATATTATGAGGTTAAAAAAAGTCAAATTTTTTCTTTATTTTAAATATCTAAAATTGAAATTTTAGTATTTAGTATATCGATTAGTAAATTAGTAGTTAAGCAATATAACTAAAACTTTTTCATTAACCGATATAACTATTCAAGGGCTTTCTTCAATTAATAATTATTTAACGTTTAACTTCAACACATCTTTGAAAAACAAATCTATTATTTTTATTATTTGTTGTAAGAACTTTTGATCTAACAAAGCCTAAATCAAGGGCTTGATGTATTGTTTCAGAGTAACCGTAGTTTAATTCAAGTTTTTTTAAAAAGGTACTAATTATTTCTTTTTGTGTCCAAGATTGAGAATCTGTAATTATATCATAAGATAAATTATTAGATTTAAAAGCTAAATAATTCTGATAAGAATTTTCATAAATACTAGATTTTAAACTTTTTGAAAAAATTACAGGAACCTCAATATTATTATTATGTTCTACATAAGGGTATCCAAGTTTATTTATAACTTTCTTTAATACATTAGAATTTGTATATTTCGTTTTAATAGATGTGTAGTGAGACATTTTATTCTATTTTTTTTTTAAACGTATTTAATAAGCTAAAAGATTTGGGTATATTTACATATACTAAGGATACTAAATCTTTTAAAGAGCGTCAAGATTCTTATTCTAATAAGTATTAATTTTAAAGTAACTGAGCAGGCTCAGAAGGAATTGAACCTACATTAGAAACTTAGAAGGTTTCGGTCTTTATCCATTAGACGATGAGCCCATTAAGGTAAGAAAGTAAGAATTGGGCAGTACTGGACTTGAACCAGTGACCCTCTGCTTGTAAGGCAGACGCTCTACCACTGAGCTAACTGCCCTTAATCTTACTTTCTCAATAAACATTATACAACATAATTATCTTGCCTGTATTGGTTAATAAAATTTTGGACAAACGAAATATTATTATATTTTATATTGTTAAGTAGTAAAATAATGTCTCAAAAACTCCATTAAATAAATTCAAGGACTCGATAAAATAATTCTTACTTAAAATAAAGGTTTATATTATATAAAAATATTACTACAAGAATGAACTCAAATTATTAGGTTAATAATACTAAATTAATTAAATACTGAGGATACACAGATACTTAAATTTTAATTTAATAGAAAATATAAAAAAATTTTAGCTGGTGAAAGGACTTGAACCTTCAACCTACTGATTACAAATCAGTTGCTCTACCAATTGAGCTACACAAGCATTTATTTGTCCACTTTAAATAGTAATTTTACACTTACAATTGAATGTATAAAAATTATTCTTTTAAAACTAAGTATCGAGGGTGAATGACGGGACTTGAACCCGCGGATGGCGGAATCACAACCCACTGCCTTAACCACTTGGCTACACCCACCTTGATACTTATAATATACTGTATAGATATAATAATGAAAAATTAAACAAATGAAAATAAATCTTTTTTTATTACTCGTATCTTTAAACGGTTGTGAATATAAAGTATATATGACGCAACCTTCTCAAGTATTTTATCTTCTAGAATTCTTTAATCATCGGAGGGAGCTTGTTATAATTCAGCATAACGGGAAAACCCATAATTATTTAAACAAAAATTCTCAATACCTAAGAGAAAAAGATAAAATTGAAATTCTTACAATTGTTGGCGGTGGTTAACTCGTTAACTTTCTAAAGTTACCGAAATTCTACCTCGTTCTGTATCCTTATAAATAATTTTTATCGGTATCTGATCACCAAGCTTGTATAATGACCCAAGATTTGGTGTTTTATTATGCTTTTGGGAAATTTCAGAAATATGTAAGAAACATTTTATTCCTAAAACATTAATAAAAATGCCGAAACCTCTTATAGAGGTAATATTACCTAGATAAATTTTCCCGATGGACAACTTTTTATTTACCTTACTAAAGATAGCTAACCTTGAACTAACATGAGCAATATGAAAATAATCTTTAACTTCAAGAAATTTAAATGGCATAAAAAGATTTTTATTATTTGTCCTTAGATAATATTTTGGGATATTTGAGTTTAATACAAAAAATCTCAACCCATTAAAAATTACTAGTTTTCCCTTTCCTAGTGATTTTTGAATTTTGGCATAAATAGTCATATTTGTAAAATCAATTTGTCTTAGACGGTTCCATAAATAAATTGATTCTAACCGTTTTAAAGAAACAATTATTCGGTTAGAATTCTTAATAATATCAAAAATCAAAAATTCGCCAACAAAGTTAGTATTTAATAACTCACGCGGATCCATTGTAGGGTAAATAGAAATTTCTTTTAATGGTAAAAAACATATTTGTTCTAACCCAAGATCAACTAAAGCATAGTTTGATTCTATCCCTATTATAATACCAGCTAATATATCGTTTTTTTTTATTTGGTAACTATATTTTGATAAAATTAGACCAAATTTATTAAAATCAAGTTTTGATGTGACGGTAGGTAAAGGCATAAATTTTTTTTATTTGTTTGATAATAAGAATCGATATATACAAAATTTATTCTTGGAATTTTATATCATAATGTTTTTCTAAGTAAAATACGATAGGATTAATTAGTTCTGCTACTTCATCACTAGATAGTGTTCGAATTTTAGATTGAAATTGTAATTTAAAGCTTAAACTACAATAGCCTTTTTTTATCGGCTCCTTTGAGTAATAATCGAATAAACTTACCGATTTCAGTAAGGGTTGTCCAAATGTAGAAATTATTTGTTCAATTTCCTGAAAAAATATAGATTTCTTTACTATAAAACTTAAATCTACATTAGAAATAGGGTATGAAGAATATGGCAAATAATTAATCAAAGTTTTACTCTGCGAAAAATGATTTAATACTTCTATATCCATCTCAAATAAATAAACCTTTCTACTTATATTATTTTTCAAAGCTAAAGTTGGGTGTATTTGACCGAAAACACCCAATTTTTGGCCCCCTGTAAATAATTCAGTGGTAAGATTAGGGTGGAATTTTGTTCCATAATTATTTGCTGGGTTCCAATAAATTGAGACGGGGATATTTAATTTTTCAAGAAAAATTTCAAGAAGGCCTTTGGCTTCGAACCAATTTATAGTTGAATTTTCGCTACCCCAATTTGAACGGAAATTTTTACCTCCAAAAACCCCACTAATAACTTCTACTTCTTTTTTATCACCATCTACTAAATGCTTATAAACTCTGCCTAATTCAAAAGTCTCAAAGCTTTCCCCAATATTTTTTTGGTTAAACTGGATTTTTTCTATTAAACCATCTAATAGGCTTAACCTTAAAGCAGAGGATTCATTAAACAGTGGGTTTTTTAATCTTATTTCATCTTCAGAGGTTTTTTTCATCAGTATAGAATGAATACTTTCGTTAAAACCTAAATTTATAAAATAATTCCTTAATTGTCTTTTAAGTTTTTCAATTTTGGTCAAAGAACCTACTTCGTGATTGCTTAGATTTAAGGGTTCAAATTTATTAAATCCGATAGTTCTTACAACCTCTTCTATAACGTCTACTTCTCTCTCAATATCAAGTCTTCTGGTTAAAGGAATAAATAGATAACAATTTTGACCTGTCTCAAACCGAACTTTAAAATTAAGTAATTTTAAATTTGTTATTATTTGGAAATTACTTAACTCAGTAGTTGTATTAAAAGGTCCTGTTAATCTTTTTAGATTTTCATAAACGATTCTTATTTTTTTTTCAGATTGTTCTACATATCTAGAAAGTAAAGAAGAGTTATTTTTTAAACTGAAAAAAAGATTTTTATTAGCACCCATAGGTTCAAACTTTATATTTTGGGTCCAAAATATATGCATTAACCTTAAATGGGCTTGTTCCATTAAATTTAAGTCCGTTTGTTTCTCGAGCTTTATTGAATAATCAGTTCGTAGACCTAGAATCTTTGATGATTTTTTAATTTTTTTTGAATCATATAAACCATATTGAAGTATTACATATGAAGTATCTGTATTTACAAGAGTATGATAATTTTGAATTAAACCTGCTATCGAAATTATTTTATTATTAATATTTAAAACTAAAACATCTTTAGTTAATTCTATTATTTTTGATTCTTCTATAGGGAATAAAGACTTTTCTGTGGCGTAATTAGGAACAAAATTTATTTCTGAAGTTTCTGCAAGTTGCTGTAAGGCCTCGAGGTCATAAGCAAAAAAAACTTGTCCCGTTTCTACTAGTAAATAATTTATAGTATCTATAACATTATTAACCGGTTTAAAACCCATTAATAATAACCGCTTTTTTATCCAATAAGGAGATTCTTTTATTCTTAGCTTTTGACTTTCCATATTGAATAAAGTTACGCAGTCATCAGAATATAATAGATTCTCGCTTGTTAAATTTTTTATAACTTTACTAAAAGATTTTTTTTGCAAATAACGTTCCCATAAAGAGTATTCCCATCCTAATATTTTATAATGTTTAAAATATTCAAAATTTCTACTTTTTAATAAAGATCTATAATTAATACTCTGACTATAAAACCTTTGGGTTGAATTTAACGTTTTTTTATAGGAATTTAATAAAATTAAGGGTTTTATATTCGTAGGTGTTTGCAAAAATAAATTAGAATTAAAAAGAGCAGTTATTTCAGTTATTAACCCTCTAATATTGGATACATCGGCCCTATTTGCTGTAAAACTAATATCTAAAATAAGGTCATTACTTTTAAAATATTTTTTCTTATCTATACTTTCAATTTCAAAACCTGCAAGAGTTAATCTATTGACTAAATCAATTAAAGTTAAATTTTGTAGTCCTATTAGCTCTTGTACCCATTTTAAAGAAATATACATAAAATTTTATAGTCATTAAAAAATAGATAGATACATATATATCATATATATATGATAATCTTAGCTCAATTATATTTTAAGATTGAATTAGCCAAAGATATAAATTTGTTTAAGCCCTAGTAAACGTCAAATTATTCTCATCTGAATATCTTTCCATAAATCTCATAAAACGATCCCATGCCTCAGCATTTTTCATAATATAAAGTGCTTGAAGTGTTTTTGGTTTTCCTTCAATAAATTTAGCATTCAGATCTTTTGTACTTAATGTCCCTTCCTTATCGATTAAAAACATTCCTGTTATTTCACTTTCTGGATTAACTACTGTATAAAATAGACTAGCATCTTCAAAAATAAAAGTTGCTGTACCTGTAGTACCATCTGTTGACCTTGTTATATTAATAGTAGGTATAGTAGTTTCTTCAACCCCTTTAATAAATTGTATTATAGCTTTCATAATGCTCCTAATTAAATTATTACTATTATTCTAATATTTTATAAATAATAGAGAACTATATATGATTAAAAAAAAAAAAACAACCCAAATAAAAAGAAGTATCTAAAATTTGACTTTTTTATGAAGTTAAACTATAAGATGATCGTATTAACTCAAAATAAGAATACCAATACTAGTAGTAACAATTATTATTGTTACTAAAAAAGATAATAATAAATTATTATATATAAGCTATGCGAAAAAAAACAATTCAAGTAATTTTAACTAAAGATGTTCAAAAATTAGGGAAACAAGGTACTCTGATTAAAGTTAAACCAGGGTATATTAGAAATTACTTAATTCCTTTAAAACTTGGTAAAATAGCTACACCTAGTTTAATTAACCAATTTGAAGTACAACAAAAAGAATCAGAAGTAAAACAAATACAATTTAGTAAAAAGTGTATTATTAATAAAGAATTATTAGAAAATTCTGGTAAATTTACAATTCAGAAAAAAATCTCTGAAAATGGTATTTTTTATGGTAAAATTACAAAAAAACATATATTAGATTTAATAATAGATAACGTTGATTTAACTATAGAGTTAACTAAAAACCAATTGGAACTACCTGATATGAAAGAATTAGGAGAATATGTTATTGAAGTTATTTTAACAACAGATGTTATCGCTAAAATTAATATCGAAATATTACCAGAATAGAATATTGTGAAAAAGAGGGACTTAGAATTATCTGACTTAGAAACAATACTCCCTTATAATCTATTAGCCGAGAAACTAGTTCTAGGAAGTATCTTAACAATACCTGAAGCTATTCTATTGATTAGTGAAAAATTACCCATTGAAGCTTTTTATTTAAAGACTCATCAAATTATTTATAAGGCTTTATTACTACTTTATGCAGAAGGGAAAACAATTGATTATATAAATTTAATTACATGGCTCCAAGATAATGGTTTTTTAACAAAAATTGGTGGAGCACATGTAATTATAAACCTTTTAAATCAAATGCATACTTTAAGTAATCTAGAGGAATATATAGCATTAATTTATGAAAAATACTTAAGAAGATCATTAATCGAACTTGGGGAAGAAATAATTGAAAGTGGTTATTTAACTGAAATACCATTAGAAACAATTTTTACAAAAATTGAACACAAATTTTTTCTCATATCTGAAACTAAATCAAAAAAACATATAATTAGTGTCCAAGAAGGATTACAACAAGTTTTAAAGGAAATTGAAGAAGGTTTAAGGATACCAAAGTTACCTGGATTAAAAACAACGTTTCTAGAGTTTGATATCATAACTCAAGGGTTTCAAAATTCTGATCTTATTATCATTGCTGGACGTCCTTCAATGGGTAAAACTGCTTTTGCTTTTAATTTAGCAAAAAATATTGCTCAAAACCATAAAACAGGAGTAGTTTTTTTTAGTCTAGAGATGACTCGCCAACAATTGCTTTATAGATTATTGGCCTCTGAAGTTGGAATAACAAACACAAGATTAAGAGCATCAAGGATTAAGGAAACTGAATGGATTAAAATAAATACTACGATTCAGGATTTATCACAACTAAGACTTTTTATTGACGATACTCCAGATTTATCCGTGGGTGAAATAAAATTAAAAGTAAAAACAATTAATCTTGAATCCTCTAATCAAATAAGTTTGGTAGTCATTGATTATTTACAACTCCTCGAAGGTATAAATCAAGATGCGAATAGAGTCCAAGAACTTTCTAAAATTACGCGAGCTCTAAAAAAACTGGCCCGTGATTTAAATATTCCAATTATTGTTTTATCTCAATTGAGTAGAAACGTAGAGAGTAGGGTAAATAAAAGACCAATTTTAGCAGATTTAAGAGAAAGTGGTTGTATTAATTTTTCAGTTAAAAAATCTACTCCGCAGATAAAAAAAATAAAGGATAATTCCATTTTTTGTTGGACAGGTGATTCTATCTCTAAGCAAAAAATTTCCGATATCAAATGTACTGGGCAAAAACCCGTATATAAATTAGAAAGTAATTTAGGTTGGTCTTTAATAATAAGTAGTAATCATAAAATCTTAACGAATAAGGGTTGGAAAAAAATTGACCAATTATCCCTAGATAATTTTATTAGTGCAAAATTATTACTCGGATTTAGATCTTTAAATAATTTAAGCAAGTATTCCATTACATGGGATAAAGTAACTAGGATAAGATACCACAAGTTAGGACCTGTTTATGATTTACATATTTCAAATTATTCAAACTATTTAACGAATCATTTAATCATCCATAATTCTATTGAACAAGATGCAGATGTTGTCATTATGTTATATCGTGATGAGTATTACAATAAAGATACTTTAGAAAAAAATCTAATTGAACTAATTATAGCGAAACATAGAAATGGTCCAATTGGATCCACAAAATTAATCTTTGACCCCAAATACCTTAGATTTTTTAATATTTAATTGCTTATTCTAATCTTGTAAACTTAAGTTTATAACTTTTATAGTATCGACGAATTAGTTAAAATTTAATTTGACCTAGAAGATAGAATTGGTTTATCCTATATTTTAATACTTTTGTGTTTGGTCTCTAGAGCGTCCTTAGTTCAGTTGGTAGAACATAGGTCTCCAAAACCTAGTGTCGAGGGTTCAAATCCTTCAGGGCGCGTATCATATAAAAATTAATAAGAGAAATTGTCCTGTAATAAAAATTAAAAACTAGAAACCTTATAATAAATTTTTAATTTTAAAATTATTAAATTCAAAAAAAAAATATATATGGCAAAAAAAGTAACTAGCATAATAAAACTTGCTTTATCTGCAGGTAAAGCTGTTCCTGCACCTCCAGTAGGGCCAGCTCTTAGTCAACATGGGGTTAATATTTCGGCTTTCTGTAAAGAATATAACGCAAAAACAGCTGACCAAATTGGTTTAATTATTCCAGTAGAAATATCAGTATACGAAGATAGATCTTATACATTTATACTAAAAACTCCACCAGCTTCAGTATTACTCGTTAAAGCTACTAATATAAAAAAAGGTGCGTCAGAACCAAATAGACAAATAGTAGGATCAATCACATCAAGTGAGATAAGAAAAATAGCCGAAATTAAATTACCAGATTTAAATACAAAAAATTTAGATAGTGCTGTTAAAATTATTGCAGGGACTGCAAAAAATATGGGAATCACAATAACTGATTAACATTTAACAAATTTTAAATAACAGGTCCAAAAAAAGAATGAGGAAATTAAATAAGCGAACGAAAGAGAACAGACAAAAAATAGAAAAACGCTTATATAGTCAAAATGATGCAATTCGTATTTTAAAAGAAACTGCAAATGCCAAATTTATAGAATCAGTTGAAGCACATATTTCTTTATCAATTGATCCCAAATACAGTGACCAACAATTACGAAGCACCCTAATTTTACCTAAAGGAACTGGGAAGACGAAACGTATTGCAGTATTAATGCCTTTAGAAAGTATTACACCAGAGTATAAAGAATTAGCTGATATAATTGGTTCTGAGGACTTAATAGAAATAATTACTAAAGGTGATATAAATTTCGATATACTAATTGCTACACCTGATATGATGCCAAAACTAGCTAAGTTAGGTAGAATCTTAGGTCCAAAAGGTTTAATGCCATCACCAAAAGCTGGTACCGTAACAACTGATGTAAAATTAACTTTAGAAGAATTTAAAAAGGGTAAATTAGAATATAGAGCAGATAAAACAGGTATTGTTCATTTATTGATAGGGAAAAGTAATTTTGCTGATTCTGATTTAGTAGAAAACCTAGTTGCTGTTTATACTTCAATTGAAAATAATAAACCTCCTGGGGTAAAGGGACGCTATTTTAAAACTTTTCATATTTGTAGTACAATGGGGCCTTCGATCGAAATTGATATTTCTGCCTTAAAACTTTAAATCAATTAATAAATTAAACTAATTATCTTTTGACAAACGAATTAAAAAATATAAAATAAAAATATGACTGAAAAAATTTCGACTTTAATCGATGAACTAAAAACATTAACTTTATTAGAAGCGGCAGAATTAGTTAAAGCTATAGAGGAAACGTTTGATGTTGATGCATCTGCTGGCGGAGGAGTTATGATGATGAACTCAGGTGGTGCAGCTTCCGACGATGGTGAAGCAGCGGAAGAAAAAACAGAGTTTGATGTAAGTTTAGACGAAGTGCCTAAAGATAAAAAGATACCTATCTTAAAGGTAGTTCGCTCCGTAACAGAACTAGGACTAAAAGAAGCTAAAGAATTAGTTGAAAATACGCCAAAAGTTATAAAAGAAGGACTAACAAAAGCCGCTGCAGAAGAGACTAAAAAAACACTTGAAGATGCTGGTGCAGTTGTAACCCTGAAATAATTGTTTAATTACTCCTTTAGTAAATACAAAGATCAATGATGTTTTTCTACACTGTGTAGAAAAACATCATTGATCTTTGTATTTACTAAAGGAGTAATTAAACAATTATTTTAATAAATGCTTTTCAATTTTTTAGAATATTTCTTCTTCTGCATGAGACTCAAGTTCACAATTTGATTGAGGGTAAGCTACACAAGTTAATATAAAGCCTTTTTCAATATGCTCTTCTTCTAAAAAAGCTTGCTCTGATTGCTCTACTTTACCTTTTAGTAATTTACCTGTGCATGATGAACAAGCACCAGCACGGCAAGAATATGGAAGATTTAAGTCTTGCTCTTCAGCTGCTTCTAAAATAGTTTGGTCGTCAGGACACTCAATAACTTTATCAATGTCTAGGCCTGAATTTACAACGTGTATTTTAAATACCATACAATTAAATTTGGTTTAAAAATAATAAATATTACAAGCAAAATTTATTTTAATCTAAATAATAACGTAGTATATAGTACAGGTAATTAGATAATTTGTCAAAGTTATCATCCTTGTATATAAATTGCATAGTAAGAAAGTCAAAAACATGTTCACTTAATAGGAGCTTATAACAAATGGCATTACCATGGTACCGTGTTCATACTGTAGTTCTTAACGACCCAGGCCGATTAATTGCAGTTCATTTAATGCATACAGGATTAGTTGCAGGATGGGCTGGTTCAATGGCATTATACGAACTATCTATATTTGATTTCTCAGATCCTATTTTAAACCCAATGTGGCGTCAAGGTATGTTTGTTATGCCTTTTATGACTAGATTAGGTGTTTCTGACTCATGGACAGGATGGGATATTGCCGGAGAAAGATCTGAACCAATTGTAAGTTTATGGTGTTACGAAGGAGTAGCTTATACTCATATTATATTATCAGGTTTATGTTTCTTAGCTGCTGTTTGGCATTGGGTTTATTGGGATCTTGAGTTATTCCGTGACCCAAGAACAGGTGAACCTTCTTTAGATTTACCAAAAATTTTTGGTATACATTTATTCTTATCTGGTTTATTATGTTTTGGTTTTGGTGCATTCCATGTAACTGGCTTTTTTGGTCCTGGTATTTGGGTTTCCGATGCTTATGGTTTAACAGGCCAAGTTCAACCAGTAGCACCTTCATGGGGAGCTTCAGGTTTTAATCCTTTCAATCCTGGTGGAATTGCCTCACATCATATGGCAGCAGGAAGCTTTGGAGTTTTAGCAGGTGGTTTTCATTTAACTTTACGACCTCCTCAACGTTTATACCGTGCATTACGAATGGGTAATATTGAAACAGTATTATCTAGTAGTATTGCAGCTGTCTTTTTTGCAGCTTTTATTACTTCAGGAACTATGTGGTATGGTTCTGCAACAACTCCAATTGAATTATTTGGACCAACAAGATATCAATGGGATAGTGGATATTTCCAACAAGAAATTGAACGTCGAGTTGAAGTTTCATTAAATGAAGGTTTATCTGAAAGTGAGGCTTGGTCAAGTCTTCCTGATAAATTAGCTTTCTATGACTATATTGGTAATAATCCAGCGAAAGGTGGTTTATTTAGATCTGGTCCTATGAACAAAGGTGATGGAATCGCAGAAGCTTGGTTAGGACACCCAATTTTTAGAGATCGTGAAGGTCGAGAATTAGCGGTACGTCGTATGCCTGCTTTCTTTGAAACTTTCCCTGTAATTCTAATTGATAAGGATGGAATTATTCGTGCAGATATACCATTCAGACGTGCTGAATCTAAATATAGCATAGAACAAGTTGGTGTTAATGTTAGTTTCTATGGTGGTAAATTAAATGGTCAATCATTTAAAGATGCACCAACAGTGAAAAAGTTTGCTCGTAAAGCTCAACTTGGTGAAGTTTTTGAGTTTGATAGAACAAGTTTAGAATCTGATGGCGTATTCAGAAGTAGTCCACGTGGTTGGTATACGTTTGGTCATTTAAATTTAGCATTATTATTTTTCTTAGGTCATTTATGGCATGGTTCACGTACTATATTCCGTGATGTGTTTACTGGTATTGGTTCGGAAGTTACTGAACAAGTCGAATTTGGTGCATTCCAAAAATTAGGTGATGAAACAACTCGTAAGCAAGGTGTAGTATAATTTATTTTTTTAATTAATTAAAAGGAAAAAATATGGGCATAGACTTTTCACAACTTTCACAACCAGCATTAGTGTATGCAACTTTATTAATAGGAACACTAATGGTTCTCTTTTTTGCTGTTTTCTTCCGTGATCCACCTAAAATACTTAAAGAATAATATCTATAATTAGTTATAGTTTATCTTTTCTATCTAGAGAAAATTAAAATTTCATTAGAAAGGAAAGATAAACTATAAATAGTTGATTTATAAGTATTAATCTTCATGTTCCTCAAAGGGATCTCTCAAAAATTTTGACCCCGGCCCAAAAGCCGTATAAGTTGAATAGGCAGTTATCCCTATTAATAAGCTCGACACAAAAATTATTAAAATTGTAGATGTTTCCATAGTTTTTATTTTATTTATAATTATTAAATTACTATACTGACAAGAAATTGTTATTAATTAACTTAAACTTTATTACATTATGGCTTTCAAAACAAAATTAGGTGATATTTTAAGACCTTTAAATTCTGAATATGGTAAAGTAGCACCAGGTTGGGCTACAACATTACTTATGGGTATAGCTATGCTATTATTTTTAGTTTTTTTATTAATTATTTTACAAATCTATAATTCATCATTAATTTTAAATGATGTTGATGTAGATTGGCAAAGTTTAGGTAATTAACTTAAATCGTATAGGTAATCTTTATTCTATTGAATTACACTT